AAAGGGAAGGAGTGTTTTTAAATAGTGTGTTTGTTTTAAGATATTATACAATCAATCAAAGAAATGTATCCAATCCAAAGAGAAAGGTAAGGATTTCTTTTAGGAAATAGATTAAAGAAAAAAAACAGGATTCAAGCCCCCCAAAAAAATAAAAAATGAGATATTTTCATATATTTTTTGTATCGTTTTGGCGACATGGCCGAGCGGTAAGGCGGGGGACTGCAAATCCTTTTTCCCCAGTTCAAATCTGGGTGTCGCCTGATCAACAAAAAAATAGGAATACCTTATTCTGTTTTGCTAAGATAACTTGACAAATCTTTTTCCAGCAGAAGTAAGGGACTCTTGATACTTGCTTGATGCTATAAGCATCTGGCGGTTCTGTTCTCTAAAATGAAAATGCTGTAAATCCTTGCGTCTAGGCTTCAATTCACGGAAAGATTATATTAGTGAATTTTGAATGAAAAAGAATCGTTAAATCTTGATATGACAGCTGTTATTAATGTAGTGTTTCTTAACTGGGTCTTCAATTAATTTGGATAGACGAACGAGGAATTTAATTATTAGTTGCGGAAAGGTCGAAAGATATTTTATTCGTATACGAACTCATGAAATTCTATGTGTGCTCCTGCAATCAATTTAATATTGATTGAAGAGATAATTGTCTTTAATGTAATAGACTATCTTCTGATTGTTTCACATAGACAAGCAGGAGACGTAACGTAAGGATTAGCTAAAATGCGAAATTAGGAGTATGTGATAGATAGTGATCTATCTTGACTCTATATTTTGATACTTTTGACTTAATGTAATGAAATGAAGGTCAACAAAAAAAAGACTAGGTCTTATTATTACTACATGTTAGTACCATTCCCTTGAAACTTCCAGGGGTGTATCTACGTATTTTGCTTGTGCTTAATGTTTTCCGATTCTACTAGAAATCATATAATAAACTGTTATAATTGTGAGTTTATTGGATTGTTTCATCAACGGTGTTGGGTTAGAATCCCCTTTTGACTCTTCGCCAGGGATTCCACTATTATTATTAATTATTAATGAACACAATAATGATTAGTGACCAATAATGGAATAATTCCTTCATATTTATAGAGATAGGGGATATAATTCACATGGATATAGTAAGTCTCGCTTGGGCTGCTTTAATGGTAGTCTTTACATTTTCTCTTTCACTCGTAGTATGGGGTAGAAGTGGACTCTAGAAGTACTACTAATTGAGTTGAAGAATCAAACTCAAACCATATCAATTGTTTTATAGATCGTTCTGCAAAGTCCTTTTTATTTTACTTTTTTATTTGTTTTTGGTTTCCCCCTCTTTTTTTTTACTGTTCAAAGATAAAAAAAGAAATAGTTATGTTATTAAGTATATACAGACTTCCTATAGGAAACAACATAGACATAGTGGTTGTCCAACGATATACTACACATAAATATACTACACATAATAAAATATTGCCTTGGGCAAGTCACATATTGCGCGTTCCCGCTTTTTTTATTCTTTTAGAGATTTTATTTATGTTATGCTTGCTTTATCGAACTCATTTCATATCATGGTTCAAACGTTAAAAATCAGTGGGCTTTACTAATCCTTTTCGAAATCAAAAGAGGTTCCCATGGAACTGAACCACTGGATCATCTGTCAACTGCTCAATCAATTACTTCTTCGGAATACTAAAAAAAGATTATGTGATTTTCTTGTTATTAATTTTAATAATTATTAAAGGCCTATACTCTTTTTTTCCTTCATCGATTTGATTCTTTCAATGGATATCGTGATTCATATTGAATAGAATCAGAAATTCTAGGAATTCGAATCGTAAGAGTAAGAATTGCCCTTCGATTTTTTCAGATTGATGATTGGAATCAACACAAATTAAATAGATGAAGCAAAGAAATCGAATTGGTACGTTATGTAAATACATTACATATATGTAATTGATATCTATATGTAATTGATATCTATATGTAATTGATATCTATGAAGATACATATTGTAGATTGATCTATATTAAACCCCTATCTTTATACAGTACGACTTTATATACTACAATAACAATAATAAATATGGTAGAAAGATTTATATATTTCTTTCTACCATACTATCGAATCTCATAGAATACTGATGATTCTAGTCCGCTTATTTCATTTAAGACACTAAATTTGAATACTTTTCATTTTCTTTTTTCTTTTCAAGCATTGAGAAGAACTAAGCAGTCAAGTTTCATTCAAATGAATCATTTTGGCTGACTGTTTTTACGTATATTATAAGTAAAAAAGCAGTAGGAACTAGAATGAACAGTGCAGTAGCAATAAATGCGAGAATATTTACTTCCATAATCTAATCGTTTCATTTTTAGTTAATTCGCAATAACTCGGGATTGAATCCCATAGAGCTGATAAATCTTTCGGCTGTAAATCCAATATTCAATGGGATGAATTACATCTCGATGATATCAAATCGGAGCAATATCATGAATAACAATATCTGAACTATAAAATTGATTCATCGTCGAGAATTAAATAGTATAACATAGGAAGATCTTTTATACATACCGAATTCCAATTTTTATTCCTGATCCGATCAAGAATTTCTTTACTTTATCATTCTTTTCCATTCTTTCTTTTCTATAAGCTACGCCCCCCTTTGTACAATCATCTGATGAAATATCATATGACCGCCTTTATACTTACTTACATTGGTTATAAAAAATCCCAATAAAATAACCAATAGAAGCGAAATGTAAAGTAAAAAAGGAAGAAGTTTAGTTCTAACCCCCCCCTTTTTTAATGATATAATCTTCTTTGGAAAACAAAGAAGGAGTATAATAAGGAGAGTCCGGGTATAAAAAAATCGAGTATTTCATCAAATTCATTAAAAAGTTTGTTCTTTCTTCGGCAAGAACCTTAAACTTAAAAAAGATTATTCATTCTCTCACAAAGAGAGATAGCCCTTGCTAAGAGAAATGGGATCCTTCTTTGAGCTTTATTTTATTAATATCCTATTTCCTTGGATTAATTATGAGATGCATATATCAAAAATTCAGTGTGAAATTTGAATTAGATAAATTGTTTCAAATTCACATTAATAATTGAAATTAGTAATTGAGGTTACAAAAAATCGGAGCCCTAAAGGGATATACTTTTCATCTTAAAAGTATTATATCAAAGTTACTATGTTAAATTCTTTTTTGTATCGTACAAATTCCATTTGTGTATAGACTCCTGGAAACATATAGTACCCTATTTCACAGATCGGGAATAATCGAAAAAGCCAGACTCCGTACGGTATCTCTTGGAATCCTGAATATGATTCTACCAATAATTGTACTAATCTACATATGTCTTTCTCCTATCAATCGGGACTAGTTGAATAAATGGGAATTTCCATATTTCTTTAATGAGAAATGTGAAACTAATAAATAAATAAAATAAGAGATTAGAGGGTATCCCACTTGGGAATGAGATTCTGCTATGTGTTCTCCTTTTCACAGCAAATGCAGATGTATTTTTTTATTGGAATTGGATCCGTCGGGACTGACGGGGCTCGAACCCGCAGCTTCCGCCTTGACAGGGCGGTGCTCTGACCAATTGAACTACAATCCCAAGGAAATAAAGTGTACATCATACATATTCTTATGATTTCATTCAAATCCTTTATTTTTTATATATTTTATTTCGATTTTCGATATTTAGATTAGAATAATAACAGAAACGCGAGTTATATATTGGATATCCACACGGATATGCACTTTAGCGGGAGCGTCTCAGGGATTGTTAATAATCCTTTTATTTTTTATAATTTGATTCTTTTCCTTAGACTTTATAGTTTCAGATCGTTATATGAATCTAGTATGAATCTATATCATTAGCAAGCAAGATCAGAATTTGTGAGATAAAATAAAGAGAGCAAATGAACAGCAGTAAAATATATCAGAAAATTGTAGTTTTTTTTATTCTTCCGTATTCCGATCAGGCATTTCTGGGGAACAACAAATTCTATCATTTCGTGGTGGATCGGCGAATTATTGGGCCGAGCTGGATTTGAACCAGCGTAGACATATTGCCAACGAATTTACAGTCCGCCCCCATTAACCGCTCGGGCATCGACCCGGGAAGAATAAATTCCAGGCTTATTGATAATCCATGATCAACTTCCTTTCGTAGTACCCTACCCCCAGGGGAATTCGAATCCCCGCTGCCTCCTTGAAAGAGAGATGTCCTGAACCACTAGACGATGGGGGCATACTTGCCCGATCGTCATCATACTATATTCATAGTATGAACAGTTTTTTGAAATTGTCAATATAATGTGGTATGATTAAAGGTATGATTAAATCTGAAAGATCTTTCTCTCTTTCATGATTTCATAGAATCTTTTGATTCGTATTTATGAATCATTCATTCTAATCACCCTTCCATTTTTTTTTTTTAATATTATTTTCATTAAATAGATTCTATTTCATTTTAAATATTATATTTAAATATTATTATATTATATTTAAATATTATTATATTATATTTAAATATTATTATATTATATTTAAATATTATTAAATATTTTTAATGAATTAGAAATAGAATTCTATCAAAGAATAAAATAAATAAAAAAAGAAATCTAAGAATAAATAGATATTAATTATAAATCGATATTATTAAAACGATATTTATATGAAATATTGAATATTAAAAAAAAATAAATAAAATAATAAACTAAATAGGATAGGTAGAATAGAAATAATACGAGGTATAGGACCTTTTTGGAATGATTGGTCTGGCAGACCAGAAAGGGGAATTAAACTTCATTTCTTACACTTTCATTCATTGATTCATTCATTTTGTTAAGATTAGATAGACATATTTCTATCTTACACTAAGCCAGGAAGTTCAAAAAAAAAGATAAATCTGAAAATTTGGGAAGAGGGATAGGGATCAACAAGTTATTGAAAATTGTTTTTCTCGAATAATTAAGTTTAAGTTCAGGGAAC